CAAATTGTATCCGAGGAACAGGGGGATACAAAAAAGTAATAAGAGAGGCACACAGACCAATTAATCGTATCGATCGTATTCTTGAATTTGGAATGAAAAGAGGAGTAATGCTTCCTAGCACGGGACATAGAATAAGACCACTTAGATCAAAATAGCATTCACAGAAATGTTCTAACATAGAGTAGAATCGAACATTGAAGAGATTAGTTGACAACAGTAAAAAGATGGGCGCCTAATTCCAATACAATAGGGGTCTATCGGTGCAAGTCAGCTGAACACCATGATTGATGAGTAGGTAGGTGGGTTAGGTGCACCTCTCGCCCGGTGGGAAGTAATGAGGCTAGTCCCCCCAGAATGAAGAAGTAGTGGGGCCCCCTTCCCGCATATGCGCCTTTATTTAGATTCTTTCTATTTTTAAATTATTTATCCAATGGGGAATCTTTCTAAAAAAATATCTCTGGCAAAACAAAACGCAATTCGTCGAAGGGAAAAAAAAGAAAGAAGAGAAAGAGAGGGAAGTTTTGTCTTTCTTTCAATCAAAATAAGAGAACAAAGAAACCACTCAAAAATGAAAGTTAGAAAAAGAAGTTTCCGTAAGAACTAGCGCTAGACTTCTTCCCCCCTTTCTACTTTTCCTCTCTCCCTTTGTTTGTGCTTCTACCCGGGCTTTTCATTCTGTTTTATAGAGACCCGAGGAAATAAAAAAAAAAAATTGTAGAAGGGTGAGGCACTTTCCCCGGCATACGGAAACAAAAATCCAGGATGACGGCTTTCAAAAAACGAGTAAGAGACGGGGAGGGGGAGGCCCTCGAAACCAAACGAGACTAAAAAGAACATGGGAATTAGCACCATTCCTATGATTTGTCTCGAAAAGCCAACGGGCAGCCCTCTCTCTCTATCTCGGTCTCGGTTTAGCATCATATATCAATCTGGAGAAAATTTTGATTGGTTGTAGTGCGGATTAAGGAGCCGCTCCCCCATGCTGCGGCTGTGGAGGTGGGGGCCGCCGCCTCCCTTGGTTTTTCGGGGGAAGTATCCCAATTTTTTTTTACGGGCCTGCCGAATCCTTAAAAAAGGGTTCTTGGGGAAGGTAGGGGCTGTCGCCGCCTGATAGAGGCAGAAGCCGGGGCCACGGGAGCTATCTGTGTGGAGTGTGTCGATTGAAAGAGGAGGGGAGACAACTCAAATGCCGGCGCAAAAATAGAAAGAGTCATGCCGTTCAAAATTTAATTCTTCTAAGACCCATTGCTCGATTTTGCATGCTCTGCTCCCAAAACGCGGAGAGACTTGCGAGGGCAGATCCGGGTTGGTTGGTCCGGAAAGTCATGGGAGAGGCAGGCTAAGTGAAATATAATAATATACTGGTGTTACTATATAATCTTATGAATCACGCACGGCACACTTTCTATATCTCCTCCGTCTACAAGGTGAACAGCTTAGCTTACAGCAGATCGTGTTCGCCACCACACCGGCTGGCTGGTGCATTGGCCTTACCCTAATAGGGCCGAGACGAGAAGTATGACCCTTCGATTAGAACGCCCCATATCTCGTGACACGCGGAACGTGGCATTTACTTTTATAAAGTCCGTATAACTTCTAACCAAAAGATTCATTCTTTATGAATCAAGTACCATTCAAAGAGTGCATTGCCCCTTTGAGTGAAGAAGAGAAGGGCTTTGTATAGAAACCCTTGAGCCGTGTTCGTCGCCCTACTACTACTGGGCTCACCATTATTTCATTTCATTCTATTTATGGATTCAAGCTCAAAAGAACATATATATGGAGCTATGTCGACTTGCGTACGTCTTGTTGACCAAATGATCAGGTATACCGCGCCACGTATCATCCTCTCTTTCTATAGAGGAGAGATAAAGAAAAGGAAAAGATATAGTGATCGTGCCGTAAGACCCTGTTCGTTTCTATTTGACGTTATTTTTCCTCGGTTTTTATTACAGAAGGTAGCTTGTTTACTTAGCGCTTGCGCTAAGGATCTAATCAGAGTCAAACTTGGATTTGAAAAAAGCCTTCCCCTATTAGCCGGAGTACAAGTGTACTCCTTGATCTTTAGTAAAGACGGATTAAGCCAAAAAACATTTTTTTTTTTTCGAAAAGTCTCAACGTCCTCGTTGAGAGTCGCTCTGCGAGACGTCCAGTAGTCTCTGACTTGGTCTTCGACTCGTAAGTTTCAGCCCGTTCCCAGCTTTTGCCTCGCTCTCAGGTTGGCCCTTCTACTTGACTAAGTAGTATTCCACTCGTGCAGTGGGTGTACGGGCTAGCCCATGGTGCGGTCAGCTATGATATACTCAACTTCTTCTTTATAAAGGTTATCTAAAACATCTGGTGGTGCCCTCGTGGGTCCTCCCTAGGTCGGTCTGGTCTAATTGAAGTCAACTGACTCACATGGAATACGAGGTGAGTTTTCACCGAGCTGATCGCTTGAGTCTATAGGCTACCCCTCCTATCCGCTTCTCTACGAAGTCTACTTTCTTCTTCCTTCAGACCGGGCCGAGCCATTGGGTTGTTTAAGTAGGTTGGGCTAGGTTTGGCTTTTGGAGTTATCTCCAAGAAGAAGGGTCGTCGCTCCCTTCATACGCCTTGCTGCTTCATCTAAGTAGGTTTGGGCTAGATCGTTGCGCTCCTGCCACCTCTTGGCAAAGTAGGCTGATGGGCAAGCCCCCTCCTGCCGCAATGGTGTGGGGCGTCAGAGGCTGTTGCTCCGTCGCCAACTCGAAGGGGCTTAAGTTCGACGCAGAGCTTTTTGGTTGTTAAGTTATAGCAGCACTGAGCAACATCCAACAGCCCCAGTCCTTCTGGTTTGCACTAAAGTGCCTTAAGTAGCCCCCGAAGAGTACGTTTATTCTCTCCGTCTGAGCTTTCAAAGATATACCGACCATAGGTATCTTACCATCGGATACCGACAGTCGTCTTCTAACATTACCGACCTTTAAATATCGGGTTTTCGTCAATTTCACATAAAATAAAAAAAGCTCTTTTCATCATCAGAAACAACCCGGTTTCCGAGACCTCTTTTGCATTGCATTACCATAACGAAAAGAATAAAAAAAGAGAGATAAATTTCTCTTGTGATTCGGAATGAACCTTTCTCGGTGGAAGAAAGGAATAACGATGGATTTCTATGGAGCATCCAGGAACAAGAAGGTTCGATCGGACGACGAATTCTTACGTGGTCCAAGGAAATCAAAGGTCCGCTTCCACGATTTCATCTATATCGAATCTTAATATCAGAATAGCTTATATAGTCATGATTCAATTCAGATCCACTGCACTTACTTTTGATTGATTTCTCATTTTTCGGATCTGATTGGAACTGATGACTTACGCCTATTTCTTAGGGCGTTTAAAGAGCGTGACTCTACCGCTTAGTTAAAAGGGTCCATTTGATTCAATTCATGAATTAGCCCACTATGAGTTTACTGCATTTGCATTTTTAAATATATTAAATTATAGATTTTTTATGATAATAATTTATATAATAATATAGTATATCATTCGTGTCTCTGTTACAACACGGCGAAACAAAAAGGTTCGAATGAAATCCAATGAGAAAAAATAATAAGAATTTTTAGGCTGTATACCTAATTTTCCTGGGATTGTAGTTCAATCGGTCAGAGCACCGCCCTGTCAAGGCGGAAGCTGCGGGTTCGAGCCCCGTCAGTCCCGACCTAAGATCCGATGAATCGATCAATTCATCTCTCCATTATCTGTGAAAAGGGGGGTAAAGAGTAGGATATAATTCCCAGCAGGAGGATCCTTCTTTCGTTTCGCATTTATCATCGGACAAATCAAGTCAAGGATCCGAAGGAGAATAACTAGTACCGATTGATGGGGGAGAGTTACTATTACACAAGAAGACTGATAAGATCTATTAAATATCTATAAAATGCTTTTAACGCTCATCCCTTAGCGCAAACACTAAGCAAGTAAACTACCTTCCTTTAAAGCTTTCGTTTCAGCGATTTCTTCCACCAAGATACCCTCCCAATTTTGAAGAAGCCCTCAATCATCCTCAGGGGAAGAAAGCTATGATAGAAGAAATAGAGGCTCTAAAGAAGAACGACACTTGGGAACTGATCACGTTACCAAGAGGCAAACGTACGGTTGGCTGCAGGTGGGTATATACCCTGAAACACAAAGCGGATGGCTCTATCGAGAGGGCTCGTATTGTGGCGAAAGGTTTCACACAAACCTATAGCATCAATTATCTCGAGACGTTTGCTCCTGTGGCCAAACTAAACTCACTCAATTCCATACGAGTCATTCTGTCAGTTGCAGCTAACAGATCTTGGCCACTGCATCAGCTCGATGTCAAAAGGGCCTTTCTTCATGGAGACCTCCACCAGGGTTTCGAGCTCAGGGGGAGGAAGGGAAAGTTTGCAGGTGAAAAAAGGCGATATATGGTCTCAAGCAGTCTCCTCGGGCTTGGTTCGAGATATGAAGTTTGGTTATGACGAAGATAGACGGGTTTCCAGAGAAGCAATGCTGATCATTCCGTGTTCATAAAAAGGAGAAAAGAGGAAACTACTGTTCTCCTAGTGTACTCAGTTTAGAACTCTAAATTAACAAGTAAAATTTAGATATTAGTAAGAAATGCAGCTAGTAAGCAAGTCGAGTAAGACGGCGATTATTAAGTCGAGCGAGCTTTCACTAATACTAATCAAAGACTAAAAGCTAAGGTCAGAATTCGCATAGAGATGATAGGCGCTTCTCGTGGAGCTCGGTAGTCTCCCTTAAAACCGCTACCGATTCTTGAACAGAAAGCGGTATGCTTACGAAGACCATTTCTGGTCTATCCGTGTTAATGAAATCCATCCCGTGAAACGCTAAGCAAGTAAACGACCTTACACATGGTAAAAAATTCCTGCAAAGAAATGTTTGCTTCTCTCATAGGAAAAGAGTCCGATAAGTATCCCTTAGTCTGAGCAGCTTGTTCCTTTGGAACGTTAGCATCATCTTTGGATTTCAGTCAAACAAGGAATATATTAGACTCCATCTTGTTTATGAGTTCATGATCAGGCCGAGAGATAATAGGCATAATAGCCTGAATACCATAATTATCAACATTGGAATTGTTAGCAGCCGGAGATGAGTCAATGGCTTCTACTATTACCTGATGAGAAGAATCAACCCAGAATCATGAGAAGCAGTACTGGTTGAAGGATCGGCAGAAATCTGTATGTGCTGAGAAGTGTCTTTATTAACAGAAAAAAGATTCTGCTCCGTCTGATTCTCCGCAGTATTGTTTGGAAGATTATATGTATTATCAAAAGATGATTGGATGGTGTTGCCCGTTGGCCTTTCCTGAGGTACGTTGTTCTTATTTGTGACACCCATATGGTTTGTGTCTGACCCAGCATAGTGCTTTTCTTGCCGTTGTTCATTCTTCTTTGAAGCCGAAAAATGATAGTGAGGCAGCAAGGATCCCTCAGTGGCCGCAGGCCATGTCTGAGGAATTGCCAGTCTTGCAGAAGACGTCGTTCATTACCTTATCAGATAGAGGGGGGCTCAAACCTCTTCCTGACGGAAATACCACCATTGAGGGAAATTCAGACTCACTCTTGGTATCGATTCTGAGAAGACTTTTGCCCCACCGGCAAAGGTTACTTTTGTACGGGCTTGCAGTTGTTGCCACGGTGAGAAAGTAGTCTTTGTTCCGGGAATGCTTTTCAGAAAGGAAAACTACGGTTAAAAACTAATGCAGATCCGACTGATGTGATAGTTCCAGTTCCTGCACTCCAGAAGCAAGCAACGGACAGTTTACACAGATGCGACAGGAGAGACAACAGGACCTGGTTGGCCCCTTTCCGACAGATAGAGATAACACTGATTTACTGGATACGGGAGACTTTCCAGTTTCCGGATGACCTCAAGATTCGCTACTAAAAGAAGGCCGATATACGCCTATTTATTACCGGATTCCAACCCGTTTAAAAAGTCCATAGGAAAGAAGTACTTATACTTTATACATGCGTCTTTTCATTCTTCAGAGCCTACTCTTGCTGGAGTTGTGGCTGGGTCAGATTCCATAACCTCTGCTAATCTCCGAGCTGCCTTTCCTTCGGCTTGTAACAAACGCGGGGCCATTATTTGATCGTTTGCGGCCTTCGGCTATTTATTTGATGGACGTGTGCCCTATTGGAGCCGTGGCCTTACTTCTTAGTAAGATTTTGATAAAAAAGGGTGGGGGTTTCCCTGAATCACCTATAGTAAGGAGCTATGAGGCCCTTCCCTTCTCCTAACTCTCTCCATTCCCGGTAGAGAATCCCCATGTTGAAAATAACCACGTTACCATTATAGCCAGCATGGCCAAGAATGGATACTCTCATATTAGTTCAAAATAAAGGTCTTCCTCTGGGGGCGGGCAGACCCTCTTTTATTGTATTGCTGCCATGCGTAAGAAAGAGATAACGGTGATTGCTGAAAAAACTCGGACTTAGGGCACGATCGTTGCATTTGTATTCATCCGGAAAGAAGAGCTGGTGGTATTTTGGACTAAACAGGTAAAAAGATTTCTGAACCCCTTTCCCTATGGTCAAGCTGTTTCACCCCTTTAAATATCTAAACTTAGACTTAGACAAAAAAAATTGTGTTTTATAGCAGAGCGTCTGGCCACACTTGCTAATGGCGATTGGAGAGTTTTAGTGATACTACGGTGAATCATCTCACTAGAGATAAATCTGATCAAAATCCTTAGCGTTTCACACTAAGCAAGTAAACTACCTTCACCCCAGAACTAATAATGGAGAATGGTAATCCAACCGATTTACGACTATACCAGGAATAATTGGCTGCTTAAGACCGGAATTTTTCTAACGCTTAACAAGATTCGCGCCAAAAAAATACTAAAATGGCTGTACAGAGCCTGAGCCTATTCTCATCAGACAGAAGACCGACCTCTGGAATCGATCTAAAAAAAAATGCGTTTATCGCCCATGCTTGCTATATGAATTTTATACTTTATTTATATTCATTATTAATTTTTATTCTTTAGCCTAGCTCAGCTGGGGGAAGCTCCTAATGGAAAGAGTACTATCATTAAAGCAGGGTGACATATTGCCGTTGACCTCAGACCTCACAAAGGCAGATGCTCCTGTAGGTAGGAGCAACTTCACTTTCGGTGTTCGGCGCTCCCTTCGAACTGATATCCAAAGATTCCCTGTAACAGGATGGTTTGAAATGATGGTTTATTACAGGTTCTGGTGACATGAATAGGATGAGCATACGAACGAGCCGGCACATGGATAACGTAGTGGTTCGAGCCGGTCGAGAGTACGAGATTACTGACCGAAGACTCTTCAATTGAGATGGGCCGAAGACCTGCTAGCGAAGGAATGCATCCAACAGTGTTCTGTCTCATTGGTCCTCTCATGCCAGAATTTGCTCATAAATACACTTTGTTCCCCCGGAAATCACTTCAATTATAATACATGACTTATCTTACTTCGATCTGATACCTCTCGATTCAGAGAGGAGTATCATTTT